ATTTATGGAATATATATACAATAATATATAAAATCAATATGAGTGTGTTAGTTATAATACTAACAATTAGACTAATCACAAGTGTTAAGAAAATACGTATACCCAACCAGACAAAAAAACACAATAGTTTTATATTCATTTTAAATAGATTAATTGTTAAATTAAAAGATGGATCGAATTGATCATTTATGTTTATATATGTTGCTATTTGAATTGCAATCGATATTAAGGAAAAAATTTGCATTTCATATTAGGAGAGATGGCTGAGTGGTTCAAGGCGTAGCATTGGAACTGCTATGTAGACTTTTGTTTACCGAGGGTTCGAATCCCTCTCTTTCCGTTCTTCCTTGATTATTTTTGTTACTGGAAATAAGGAATTGGAAAGAATTGGATTCTTTTTGCTGAGTTTATGAAATATAAAATAAAAATTTGTTAAAAAAGTGACAAATTCTTTATTTTTATTCTTCGCGCCCAGGATTACGTCCTGGATCATTAGATAAGAATCCAAAGATGAAGAGAGAAACGAAAAAGATTACTATTGTGTAAACAAAAAGTTTGAGAGTAAGCATTATAAAATCTCCAAGACTTTTTTTTTGAAAAAGAAAATAGATCACTTCTTTTTTATTTTACCACTTTTTACATATATCGTTTTAGGTTTTTCTTTTGGTTTGTTTGTTCAATATAGATTTATTTTCCATTTCAAAATGGAGGGTTTTTCATAAAGGACTTTTTATCTGATTAAGAATCTATTTTTTGTCATTTTATGATAGAATACATTATACATTGATAACTGTAAAATTAGCGAAAACTTACAGCAGCTTGCCAAACAAAGGCTAATAGAAAAAAAAATAGAGGTATGACAGGCATAATATCAACGATTGGATTGAAAATGGCATAAGCTTCGGGCAATTTAGCAAAGAAAAAAAGATTTTGATAAATGACAGAATGAAAACAGATCCAGATTAAACTAAACAGATTAAGCATAAAAAAGATTTCGTTCTTTGAAATTCAATTAGAAAAGAGTATTTTAATGATAAGAAAAAAGGGAAATGCAAAAAATCGCAAGGGTTTCTATTTGCATACATTATACATTATCTTAATGGAATTCCATGTAATGATCAATTCCCTTTTTTGATTCTAGGTTATCTGTATGTGTAGAATGTTAGCAATAAACACATATTTTTGCTGTGGTTAATAAGTTGACGAATAATCAAGAGAACCATTAAAGTTTCTTTGTGTTGAAGAAACATTTCAATGGGGCGTGGCCAAGTGGTAAGGCAGCGGGTTTTGGTCCCGTTATTCGGAGGTTCGAATCCTTCCGTCCCAGATTCTTTATGATTAAACAAAAGAAGAGATTCTTCTCTATTAATACATAAAATAAAATAAAAATTGTTCAACAATTTGTTTCTTCTGATAAACAAAATAATATGAATATTAATAAAATATATTCAGTTTTGATTTATTGAAACTCTCATCCAATGCTCAATGTCGGATAAATGGATCATTTTGACTTTCCTTTTTAATATTAAAATAAAATTAATTAATAAATGGAATTTCTTATTTATTTTTATCCATAATTGATGAATCTACTAATTGAACCAATGACTATTCATTATTCTATCGATATGCACTAATTATATTATTTATTATATATAATAAATATTCATTTAATATATATATCGATATTGATAGAAACTTGCAATTAAATTGGAGAAAAATGTTATGGTAAAACTTCGCTTGAAACGATGTGGTAGAAAGCAACGTGCGACTTGAAGGAACTAATTGTCTGTGGATTTGTACATCCGCCATTTTACATATTCATAAAGATGCTCTTGGCTCGACATTTTATTATTAAAGTAACCTTGTTTTTATTTTTATTGGGGTTGCAAGTAAATACTATATAATGAAGCTCGAGAAGAAGGGTTTGAGTAAGGGAAAGAATCTAGGGTTAGTTAAAATTAATAAGTTAGGCCAACTTTGTAAGTATCCCTTACTATCTTTTCTATAGAATTAGAGTAAGGTTTACAAATATATAACATAAGAGGGTTCTCAGATTCTAGATCTTATTTAGATTAGATATTTTTTAGATAAAAGAACAAATAAATACAAAAGGTATGTTGCTGGCTTTTTGAAAGGAAAAATCCTCGAAGGAATGTCTAAACCCAATGATTTCACAAAGTAAATCAACAATATTTCATAACAAGGAAAAACCTTTGTTAATTTTCTTAACAATTCCATTGTTACTTTTAGGGCGATAAAAAGAAATGTGCTTGAGATAAGACAAATAAAAGCAAAAGAGTTTAGAGATGACTCAAACAATTTATCAATCTTTTGATTCTTTAAAAAAGAATTCAAGCGAACTTGAGTCATAAGTATGAATATGGGTTTTTCTGTAAATAGGAAGAAAAGGGGCAAAATACAATCCTAGTTGGATATTGATTTTATATTTCAATTATATACAGAAAACAGAAATGAAAATCCTTTTTTCTTGAGCCGTATGAGGAGAAAACCTCTTATACGTTTCCAAGGGGGGCTTTTTATTTATATCTATCCCAATGAGCCGTCTATCGAATCGTTGCAATTGATGCTCGATCTCGAAGAGAAGGAAGAAATCTTCAAAGAGTAGGTTTCTACGATCCAATCAAGAATGAAACTCATTTAAACATTCCTGTGATTTTGAATTTCCTTAAAAGGGGTGCTAAACCTACAGAAACCGTTTCTCACATTTTACAAAAGGCAGAATTGCTGAAAGAGAAAACAACTCAAAACGACTTTGAATTGGTTGAGAAATCAAATACGAAGTAAAGTAGTAAAGTTTAATAATTTTTAATAATTCGTATTATTTCATTATCTACACACCTTTTTTCTTTTCCTCTTTTTCTCTTTGGTATTGATCAACTACAAAAATGTTTATTATATTATTTATATTGATATATTGATATTGATTTTATTGATTGGAAATTGACTTGTTCTGCTTCTTTTTCCATTTCATAATTTATTCTCTTTGTATTTTTGTGTCAATTCAATATAACTTATGATTTACTTCATCAATTGGTTTTCTCATTAGTGTTTTTCTATTGACAATGGTTTATTTAAAAACTATAATTTGGTCAAGTATTAATAGATTTGTTTATCTACACTCGATTGAATATAAATCCATATATTTATTCATGGTTTATGTTAATGAATCATTATTTATTATCCTTTTTTCTCAATTCATCATATCTTTAACTTTAAAATGAGGGATTTTAAAATGTTATAAAAAGAACTACTATTATTATTTTATTGAACATGAAATAAGATAATAATAGTAGTTCTTTCACTTTACCAATTGTTTATTTTCATTCGTTCTGTTATAATTTCATTTTATTCGATCATTTTTATTTATTACATTAACTATTTCTGGGTTGCTAACTCAATGGTAGAGTACTCGGCTTTTAAGTGCGACTATGCTTTTTTACACATTTAGATGAAAAAGAATTCGTCCAGACTATTGGTAGAGTCTATAAGACTGCGACTGATCCTCAAAGGTAATGAATGGAAAAAATAGCATGTCGTGATAAAATCAATGGATTTCCTTTTATTTTACATTTTTAGTTGCTAAGTGTTGGAGTTACAAAAAGTTTTGTAGCTTATATAAATTAGAAAAAAGAAAAAGGATTCCTATTTTAAGTGTAGTCTAGTGAATAAATGGATAGAGCTTATTATGGCTCCAATTTAAGAAAATAAAAAGTAACGAGCTTATTTTGTTCAATTGGAATGAATTGAACATGGAATGATTACTCGATCTAATTATACGTTAAAAATGGATTAGCACCTATTATGGTAAAAAATAAATGGTTTTAAATTAATTTTTTATTTATTATCATTTTCTTTAAATAAATCCTAATTATTCTTGATTATGGATTGGAAACATAAACATATGTGTAGAAAAAATGGTATATTGATAAATAGCCAAAATCAAAAGAGCAATTGGGTTGTAAAAATAAAGGAGTTTTTACCTTTTGTGATTTAAATTCAAATGAATATAATCCCAACAGGATTAAGATTAGACTAAAAAAATATAAATAATATGAATATCTATTAATGTGACTCTCCGTTTATTTTTTGGGGGGATTGTGAAATGGAATTTATCTACTTTATTTATTTATTATTAAATATTCCTATTCTTTTTCTTTTCTAGCCGTATTGCATTATGTATTATTTTATAAACCAAGAACATCATTTTTTTTTACTTTTTCTCTGGTTCAAATAAAAATGAAAAAGTTACAAAGATATCTAGAAAAGGATAAATTTCATCAACAATACTTTTTATATCCACTTATTTTTCAGGAGTATGTTTATGTATTTGCTCATGATTATTGTTTAACTAATTGTTCCTTTTTTTATGAATCTGTAGAAATGCCTATTTTTGGTTGTGACAAAAAGTTTAGCTCAGTACTTGTGAAACGTTTCCTTATTCAAATCTATCCAACGGGTTATTTGGGGCATTTAAGTAATAAGTTTCAGAATACCCCATTCATTCAGTATAAAGATTATTTGTATTTTTGTTTCTATTCCCAAATTATATTAGAAAGTTTTGCAATTATTGCAGAAATTGCATTTTCTCAACGTTTAGTATCTTTCCCAACAAAAAAAGGGATACTAAAATATAATCAATTACGATCTATTCATTCTATCTTTCCTTTTTTAGAGGATCAATTTTCACATTTAGGCTATGTAGTAAATCTAGTCATACCCTATCCTATTCATTGTGAAATTTTGGTTCACAATGTTCAAAGTTGGATCAAGGATATTGCATTTTTGCATTTATTACGATTTTTTTTGAATGAGTATTCCAATTGGAAGAGTTTTATTACTTCAAAAGAAAAGATTTATGCTTTTTTAAAAGAAAATCAAAGATTCTTTTTTTTTCTATATAATTATTATATTTCTGAATTTGAAGTTGGATTCTTGTTTCTTCGTAAACAAGAAATATGTTTACAATTAACTCATTTTTG